CACGGCGATTCTAACTAGAAATGGTTTGAATGAAACTAAATAGATAGGCTGTAAACCTTATTTCCTGGGGATTGTAGTTCAATCGGTCAGAGCGCCGCCCTGTCAAGGCGGAAGCTGCGGGTTCGAGTCCCGTCAGTCCCGACCTAGAATCGGTGGAATCTATCAATTCATCTTTCTATTTTCTGTAATGTAAATAAGTACCAATGAGAGACCAGAGACCCATGTACTGTAGATTGGTACGATTGTTGGCAGTATCATATTCCGGATTCCAAGAGAGACCATACTGGTCTGGCTTTTTTTTTTTATTCCTGCTCTGTGAAATGGAATAACCATCCGTTTTCTGAGAGCCCATAACAATAAACAAAATTGGCTTCGGTTATTGTACGATAAAAAACGAACTTAACCTTAACTCAAGTTACTCCGATAGAATATGAAAACGACCTCCCCCCCCCTTTCGAGCTCTGATTTTCTGTAAGCTCGGGCCGTAATTGGAAAGAATTTATTTCATTCAAATTGCACACTGAATTTTTCCTAATTTGTGACCGATGTGTTTTAATCTCAGGAAAGAATATTTTCCTAAACGAGACATCAAAGAAAGATCTACCCCGCCCTCTTTTCTTAGAGAGGGAATGCACCATTTTTCTTCCTATTTGAAAAGGGGCCTTATCGCCGAAAGAGCAAACTAAAAAAAATAGTGAATTTTTAATTTCTAGAAATCTTCGAGATTTTAGACCGGGACCCCTTTTTCTCCCACCTCTTTATCTGGCAAGAAAAGAAGATAGAAGATCCTAAAAACCTTAGTTTCGAACTTAACTCCTTCTTTTTTTTTCATTTCAGTTTTACTGTTTGTGACTAATGGAAGACGGGTCAGATGATACCTTATCCGATGATTAAGGAAGATCATAGAAAAGAGTGAAAAAATGAAAAAATCAACGGGATTCTGGATTGGATCAGGAATCCAAAATTGGATTTGTTATGGATAAAGGATCCTCTTATGTTATATTATACTATGAAATTCTCGACGATGAATCGATTCGAGAGAGCATATATGGGTATTCATGATACGGATCCTATTCAATTTGATATCAAATATCATGGGGATGCAATTCATCTCATTGAATTTACCGGAGACGATTTCTCATCTCTATGGGATTAGATCCCGAGTTATTGTAAAAAAAAAAAACGATGAGATTATGGAAGTAAATATTCTCGCATTTATTGCTACTGCACTTTTCATTCTAGTTCCTACTGCCTTTTTACTTATCATATATGTAAAAACAGTCAGTCAAAATGATTAATTTCAATGAAGCGTGACTTTTTAGTTCTTATCTATGATTGAAGAAATGAAAGGGATTCAAATCCCACGTATTAGTATTAAATGAAAAAAGGGGGCTAAAGTTAGCAGTATAGAAGATCCGATAGTATAGTGTGGTAGAAAGAGCTCTATGAGCCTTTCTACCACACTATCAATTAGTCTAGTAAAGTTGTACTTTCTAAAGATCTAGAATAAGAACATGGGAATTCTTGAAATATATTTATTATTTATTAATAGGTTATTTTATTATTATTATTACTAGATTCCATTACTGGATTCCAGTAGAATTTGGAAATGGAAGTGTTTTTCTTTAGAAACGGTTTGAAGAATTATATATGAAATAATTTAGAAAGTTTCATTACTCAACTCCACTCAACGAGTCGTACCTCTAGAGTCCACTTCTTCCCCAAACTACAAGTGAAAGAGAAAATGTAAATACTACCATTAAAGCAGCCCAAGCAAGACTTACTATATCCATGTGAATGATGTCCCCCATCTCTATGACTATCAAGGAATTTTTCCATTATTGATCACTACTCTAATAATAGTAGAATCCATGGCGCAGAGTCAAAAAGGGACTCTGTGCCAAACGCTATTAAGAAATCAATTCAATAACTCCACCCACAAGAAGCAGCTATCAAATTTCTGGTAGAATCGATAAGCGTTAAACATAAGTAAGAGACCAAGTTACTCCCTTGGTATTCTCAAGTATTGTCAAGTGAATGTTATTAACGGAATATGTAGGAATAGTAAGATCCACTATTTCTTTTATTGACCCCAGAAACATGGACAATCAAGATGGAGCACTACCTATGACATATCTCTACCTACCCCTTTGATCTCATACTTAAAGTCTCCCAACTGTCTCTGTGAGACAGTCGGGTCTATTCTATTACATTCTTGATTGGGGGTTACTGAAAAGAAATACGTTGTTTTTTTTTCTGAGTCTATCTGAGTCTATCTGAATCTATCAAAGGCAATTCTCTATCCAATCTTGGATTGTATGTCTGAGCATTCAGAGACTCTCGTAAGTCTGTATCCAAAGTATCTTCCACCCTTTCCAGAACAAATAATAGGATTCCACACCCGACTATCCAATCTAACCTAAAACTTAGTCAGTAGACAGAGTGTAAGGGAATCCTTAAGTCTTGATAGCTGAACCTTCCTATACTAGAATCCTTAGTCTAGACGCAAGGGTTGAGATAGAATAGAGTCTACAGATTTTAAGAATAAAGCAAGTGCCCGCCGTCTTCGTTTTATCTTATTCCGCTTCTGCTGGGGCAAAAATGTGTTGAGTTTTCTCATATCAGCAGAAAAAAAGGATTTCGTTTTTTGGTTGTTGTTGTTGATCAGGCGACACCCAGATTTGAACTGGGGAAAAAGGATTTGCAGTCCCCCGCCTTACCCCTCGGCCATGTCGCCAAAATGATAGAACATAGCTAGATTTCCCCCTCTTTTTGGGCTCGTCTTTAAATCTCCTTTTTTTATGTTTATGGGATTTTCATCTTGAATCCCGCTTTCCTTATCCCTTTACTAAAAAAGAAAAAAGGAATCCTTCCTCCTTTCTTTGTATCCAGTTGGCTCCCTTCGATTGATTCTAGCGTATCTCTGATCTCAAAACATCAAGAACTAACCCCCCTTTTTTTTATACTGAAAGAGAAAATGTGGATTTTACATTACAGAAAAAAGGTAGGGCGAGGTTGGAACCATTAACTATTGACTTGAATTTAGGAAAGGTTTTTGGATCTCAAATTGCGTTTAATCTAATGTAAGTTGATACACAACTAATCCGTATCCATTCTTTATCAAGAATCAATCGCTTTCAATTCACTTTCCATTATAACAAGAATTCTGTATCTCTGTAAACCCCAGAACAGAAATTGTGACACAGATATCCTAATCAGGTATCGTAGCTATATATGCCTCTAAAGGGAATTCGGGGAATTCTTCTGATTCATGGAATCGTAGAATAGAAATTATCAGATAGCACGGTCTGGCCTGTGTTGCCCCAAGTATAACTGGGATAGTAGCGGATAGTTAAATAGCGATAGCTGCGTGTGTTTCTTAGGTGCAACCCCCCTTCCCTATTTCAACCGGAGTCCATGAATTCTACTAACAAATAACAAATGGGTAAAACTATCTTTCTTCTCTGCGAATCCTTTTTTGAACATTTGAACAATGGAATCGGTGAAAAAGTGGAGAAAAAGTGAAGTGCTAAAAAACTATATTCTATTCTGTTCCTGATTATTCTGTCTTTCTCTCATTCATAGAGAACCGATCCTGAATTATTTCTTTTTCTGGTACCAACAAAGGGTCGTAATTCGGGTCATAATATCCTAAATTGGATGTCTTTTGATATTCTATAACAAGACTTCACAAGTCTCATCGACAGAATTCTGTTTCTAGGACTGTTTTCGAAATTAGTATCTGTTGAAAATTCGAATTTGAGTATAAAATTTTCTCGTTTGACCTCTCCCCACACGTATTTTCTCCATTACTAGTTTCTAGATTCCATATATGATATGGAGTTGGATCAAATTTCATGCGATTTAGTAAATAAAATATACATTCCATCATTGCTAACTCAACCCGAAGGGTTCGAGGAAGAATGAGCCAATATGGGATTTTTTTGAAAAAGGAGAAACTAAAGATGCTACAAGATGAAAATGAGGGAATGTCTACAATACCTGGGTTTAGTCAGATACAATTTGAGGGATTTTGTAGGTTCATTGATCAGGGCTTGATGGAAGAACTTTCTAAGTTCCCAAAAATAGAAGATCCCGATCAAGAAACTGAATTTCAATTCTTTGTAGAAACATATCAATTGGTAGAACCTTTGATAAAAGAAAGAGACGCTGTGTATGAATCACTCACATATTCTTCTGAATTATATGTCCCTGCGGGATTAATTTGGAAAACCGGTAGGAATAGTCAAGAGCAAACCATATTGATTGGAAACATTCCTATTATGAATTCCCTGGGCACCTTTATAGTCAATGGAATATACAGAATTGTGATCAATCAAATATTGCAAAGCCCCGGTATTTATTACCGTTCAGAGTTGGACCCTAAGGGAATTTCTATCTATACCGGCACCATAATATCGGATTGGGGAGGAAGATCAGAATTAGAGATTGATAGAAAAGCAAGGATATGGGCTCGTGTGAGTAGGAAACAAAAAATATCCATTCTAGTTCCATCATCAGCTATGGGTTTGAATCTAAAAGAAATTCTAGATAATGTTTGCTACCCTGAAATTTTCTTGTCTTTCCCGAATGATAAGGAGAAAAAAACGATCGGGTCAAAAGAAAATGCCATTTTGGAATTTTATCAACAATTTGCTTGTGTAGGTGGTGATCCGGTAGTTTCTGAGTCCGAGTCCTTATGTAAGGAATTACAAAAGAAATTTTTTCAACAAAGATGTGAGTTAGGAAAGATTGGTCGACGAAATATGAATCAGAGACTGAATCTTGATATACCTCAGAATAATACATTTTTGTTACCGCGAGATGTATTGGCAGCTGCGGATCATTTGATCGGAATGAAGTTTGGAATGGGTACACTTGACGATATGAATCACTTAAAAAATAAACGTATTCGTTCTGTAGCGGATCTCTTACAAGATCAATTCGGATTGGCTCTGGTTCGTTTAGAACATGCGGTTCGAGGAACTCTCTGTGGAGCAATTAGGCATAAATTTAGACCGACTCCTCGTAATTTGGTAACTTCAACTTCATTAACAACCACTTATGAATCGTTTTTCGGCCTCCATCCCTTATCTCATGTTTTGGATCGAACTAATCCATTGACACAAATCGTTCATGGGCGAAAATTGAGTTATTTGGGTCCTGGAGGATTGACAGGGCGAACGGCAAGTTTTCGTATACGAGATATCCACCCTAGTTACTATGGACGGATTTGCCCAATTGACACGTCTGAAGGAATCAATGTTGGACTTATTGGATCCTTAGCGATTCATGCTAGGATTGGCCACGGGGGGTCTCTAGAAAGCCCATTTTTTGAAATTTCTGAAAGACCCAAAGAGGCGCGGGTAGTTTATTTATCATCAAGTAGAGATGAATACTCTATGGTATCCACAGGAACTTCTTTGGCGTTGAATCCGGGCATTCAGGAAGAACAAGTTGTTCCAGCTCGATACCGTCAAGAATACCTGACTATCGCATGGGAACAGATTCATCTTCGAAGCATTTTTCCCTTCCAATATTTTTCGATTGGAGCTTCCCTCATTCCTTTTATCGAGCACAATGATGCGAATCGGGCTTTAATGAGTTCAAATATGCAACGTCAAGCAGTTCCGCTTTCTCGGTCCGAGAAGTGCATTGTTGGAACTGGGTTGGAACGCCAAGTGGCTCTCGATTCGGGGGTTTCTGCGATAGCCGAACACGAGGGAAAGATCCTTTATACCGATAGCGATAAGATCATTTTCTCAAGTCATGGGGACACTCGAAACATTCCATTGCTTATGTATCAACGTTCTAATAAAAATACTTGTATGCATCAAAAATCCCAGGTTCAGCGGGGGAACTGCATAAAAAAGGGGCAAATTTTAGCGGATGGTGTTGCTACAGTTGGTGGCGAACTCGCTTTGGGAAAAAACATATTAGTAGCCTATATGCCATGGGAAGGCTACAATTTTGAAGACGCGGTACTCATTAGTGAACGTCTGGTATATGGAGAGATTTACACTTCTTTTCACATACGGAAATATGAAATTCAGACTCATGTGACAAGCCAAGGTCCTGAAAGAATCACTAATGAAATACCACATTTAGAAGCGCATTTACTCCGCCATTTAGACAGAAATGGAATTGTGATGCTCGGATCGTGGGTAGAAACGGGCGATATTTTAATAGGTAAATTAACGCCTCAGATGATGCAAGAATCTTCGTGTGCCCCGGAAGATAGATTATTACGAGCCATACTTGGCATTCAGGTATCCACTGCAAAGGAAACTTGTCTAAAACTACCTATAGGTGGCCGAGGTCGAGTTATTGATGTGAGATGGATCCAGAAAAAGGGGGATTCCAGTTATCGTCCAGAAATGATTCGTGTATATATTTTACAAAAACGTGAAATCAAAGTAGGGGATAAAGTCGCTGGAAGACATGGGAATAAGGGTATCATTTCAAAAATTTTGCCTAGACAAGATATGCCTTATTTGCAAGATGGAACACCGGTTGATATGGTCTTCAACCCATTAGGAGTCCCGTCACGAATGAATGTAGGACAGATATTTGAATGCTCGCTCGGGTTAGCAGGAGATCTGCTAGACAGGCATTATCGAATAGCGCCCTTTGATGAGAGATATGAGCAAGGGGCTTCGAGAAAACTAGTGTTTTCGGAATTATACGAAGCCAGTAAGCAGACAGCGAATCCATGGGTATTTGAACCCGAGTATCCGGGAAAAAGCAGACTATTTGATGGAAGAACGGGAGATCCTTTTGAGCAACCTGTTATCATAGGAAAGCCCTATATCCTGAAATTAATTCATCAAGTTGATGATAAAATCCATGGGCGTTCCAGTGGGCATTATGCGCTTGTTACACAACAACCGCTTAGAGGAAGGGCCAAGCAAGGCGGACAGCGGGTAGGCGAAATGGAAGTTTGGGCCCTAGAGGGATTTGGCGTTGCTCATATTTTACAAGAGATGCTTACTTATAAATCTGATCATATTAGAGCTCGGCAGGAAGTCCTTGGGACTACAATCATTGGAGGAGCATTACCGAAACCTGAGGATGCTCCAGAATCCTTTCGATTGCTCGTTCGAGAACTACGATCTTTGGCTCTGGAATTGAATCATTTCCTTGTATCTGAGAAGAATTTCCAGATTAATAGGAAGGAAGCTTGATCGAAATGAAAATGAATTAGAAATTTTATTCTATGATCGACCGATATAAACATCAACAACTTCGAATTGGATCAGTTTCCCCGGAACAAATAAGTGCTTGGGCCAAGAAAACCCTACCTAATGGAGAGATAGTTGGAGAGGTAACAAAACCCTCTACTTTTCATTACAAAACCACTAAACCGGAAAAAGATGGCTTGTTTTGTGAAAGAATTTTTGGGCCTATAAAGAGTGGAATTTGTGCTTGTGGAAATTATCGAGTCATCGGCGATGAAAAAGAAGACACAAAATTTTGTGACCAATGCGGAGTCCAATTTGTGGATTCTCGGATACGAAGATCTCAAATGGGCTACATCAAGCTGGCATGCCCGGTAACTCATGTATGGTATTTGAAACGTCTTCCTAGTTATATCGCGAATCTTTTAGATAAACCTCTTAAAAAATTAGAAGGCCTAGTATACTGCGATGTGTGATTTGATCAAAATTCTGATTTTACAGATTGGGAATGAAAAACTGTCATCCCATTCAATCCGATTGGGATGCCCTGATTCTGACATGTCTCTTGGGAGGAGTACCATGAAGCTCAGAGTTATTATGGGTGTATTTAATACTCCCCAATAAAAGGGAATTGATCTATGGTCGATTCCGTAACCGATACCTAGGAATTGCTGGTTGTACCTCGTGAAAAAGACTTCTTTCGTGGAATTCACCATTCCATTTCTGTTAGAATCTGTTCAAGTAAGCAACGATGACATGGTTACAGGGATCTATTCATCGCATATAGGCCTTAAGGACATCATGTCATAACCGTCGAGGTGAAGTAGGGACCTAAAAGATCGAATCGAACGATACATAGACAAGTAAATCCCTTATGAGTTCCAAGGAATTCTTTTTCTTTGATTTGAGGGGGATTCATCATTGGAAGGGAAGTAGACTACTCAAGAATTTCACATTTCATTTAGGCCCTAGTTGAATAAGGAATTCAAAAAATAGAAATCAAAGATCTAAATAAAAGGAAGAATGAATCAATGAAATGTTGGTTGGTCCTGACTGGGAACTTGAGTAAGGGGTAGACCCTTGTTTGGTTGGGGGTTTTCGAGAACATAATTTGAGAACAAGAACACCCTTCTTTATTTGGTGTAACTACTTGAGCCGGATGAGAGGAAACCTTCACGTCCGATTTTGAAGGGGGGAAATCCTATAGGAACCTATCCCAATTTTTCTTTTGCTAGGGTCGTAGCTAAAAAACCTACTTTCTTACGATTACGAGGCTCATTCGAAAATGAAATTCAATCTCGGAAATACAGCATCCCACTTTTTTTTACTACTCAAGGCTTCAATACCTTTCGAAATCGAGAAATCTCTACTGGAGCTAGTGTTATCAGAGAACAATTAGCCGATCCGGATTTGCGACTTATTATAGATTATTCATTGGTAGAATGGAAAGATCTAGGGGAAAAAGGAACCACCGGTAATGAATGGGAAGATCGAAAAATTAGAAGAAGAAAGGATTTTTTGGTTAGACGCATGCAATTAGCTAAGCATTTTCTTCAAACAAATGTAGAACCAGAACGGATGGTTTTGTGCCTATTACCAGTGCTCCCTCCCGAATTGAGACCGATCATTCAGATAGATGGGGGGAAACTCATGAGTTCGGATATTAATGAACTCTATAGAAGAGTTATCTATCGGAACATTACTCTTACCAATCTATTAAAAAGATCTACGCCAGGGGACTCAATAATGTGTCAGGAGAAATTAGTGCAGGAAGCTGTGGATACACTTCTTGATAATGGGCTCCGCGGACAGCCAATGAAGGACGGTCATAATAAAGTTTACAAGTCGTTTTCGGATATAATTGAAGGTAAAGAGGGAAGATTTCGCGAGACGTTGCTTGGGAAACGGGTCGATTATTCGGGCCGTTCCGTCATTGTCGTGGGCCCTTCGCTTTCATTACATAGATGTGGATTGCCTCGCGAAATAGCAATAGAGCTTTTCCAGACATTTGTAATTCGTGGTCTACTCAGACACCACGTTGCTTCCAACCTAGGAGTTGCGAAAAGTCAAATTCGGGAAAAAGAACCAATTGTATGGGAAATACTTCAAGAAGTTATGCAGGGGCACCCTGTATTGCTGAATAGAGCACCCACTTTGCATAGATTAGGCATCCAGGCATTCCAACCTATTTTAGTGGAAGGGCGTGCTATTTGTTTACATCCATTAGTTCGTAAGGGATTCAATGCAGACTTTGATGGGGATCAAATGGCGGTTCATGTCCCTTTATCATTGGAGGCTCAAGCAGAGGCACGTTTACTTATGTTTTCTCATATGAATCTCTTGTCTCCAGCTATCGGAGATCCCATTTCCATACCAACTCAAGATATGCTTATGGGACTCTATGTATTAACGATCGGGAATCGTCGAGGTATTTGTGCAAATAGGTATAATCCATGGAATCGCATAAACTATCAAAACGATAAAATAGACGAGAATAACTATAAGTATACAAAAGAAAAAGAGCCCTATTTTTTTGGTTCCTATGATGCACTTGGGGCTTATCGGCAGAAACGAATCAAATTAGAGAGTCCTTTGTGGCTCCGGTGGCGACTCGATCAACGTATTATTGCATCAAAAGAAGTTCCCATCGAAGTGCAATATGAATCTTTGGGTACCTATCATGAGATTTTTGGTCACTATCTAATAGTAAGAAGTGTAAAAAAAGAAATCCCTTGTATTTACATTCGGACCACTGTTGGCCATATTTCTTTTTATCGAGAAATCGAAGAAGCCATACAAGGATTTTGCCGGGCCTGCTCATAGGGGACCTAAGCTAAGTAATTCTATGATACCCGTGGGAATTCGGGTCTCTCCGAGTCAACTAGGATTCTAATTCCTGAATTTCTACGCAACTCAAGATCGAGGAAAGGAAGTCTTCAAATCACTGACTCAAACCTATTGTATTGTTGGTCGAATCCTACATTAGCGGAATATGGAGGTACTTATGGTAGAAAGAGCCGATCTGGTTTTTCACAATAAAGCGATAGATGGAACTGCGATAAAACGACTTATTAGCAGATTCATAGATCACTTTGGAATGGCATACACATCACACATCCTGGATCAAGTAAAGACTTTGGGTTTCCAGCAAGCCACTGCTACATCCATTTCATTAGGAATTGATGATCTTTTAACAATACCTTCGAAAGGATGGCTAGTCCAAGACGCTGAACAACAAAGTTTGATTTTGGAAAAACACCATCAGTATGGGAATGTACACGCGGTAGAAAAATTACGTCAATCCATTGAGATATGGTATGCTACAAGTGAGTATTTGCGACAAGAAATGAATCCGAATTTTCGGATGACTGATCCTTTGAATCCGGTCCATATAATGTCCTTTTCGGGAGCTAGGGGAAATGCATCTCAGGTACACCAATTAGTAGGTATGCGAGGATTAATGTCAGATCCCCAAGGACAAATGATTGATTTACCCATTCAAAGCAATTTACGCGAAGGACTCTCTTTAACGGAATATATAATTTCCTGCTACGGAGCCCGCAAGGGAGTTGTGGATACTGCTATACGAACCTCAGATGCTGGATACCTCACGCGCAGACTTGTTGAAGTAGTTCAACACATTATTGTACGTAGAACAGATTGTGGCACCATCCGGGGTATTTCTGTGAATCCTCGAGAGGGGATGATGACAGAAAGACTTTTGATCCAAACATTAATGGGTCGTGTATTAGCGGACAATATCTATATGGGTTCGCGATGCATCGCCATTCGAAATCAAGATATTGGGATGGGACTTGTCAAACGATTCATAACCTTTCGAGCACAACCAATATCGATTCGAACCCCCTTCACTTGCAGGAGTACATCTTGGATCTGCCGATTATGCTATGGTCGAAGTCCCACTCATGGCGACCTGGTCGAATTGGGAGAAGCCGTAGGTATTATTGCGGGTCAATCTATTGGGGAACCAGGGACTCAACTAACATTAAGAACTTTTCATACCGGTGGAGTGTTCACAGGTGGTACTGCCGAACATATACGAGCCCCCTCTAATGGAAAAATAAAATTCAACGAGGATTTCGTTCATCCCACACGTACACGTCATGGACATCCTGCTTTTCTATGTTATCTAGACCTGGCTGTCACTATTGAGAGTCAGGATATTACACATAATGTGAATATTCCACCAAAAAGTTTTCTTTTAGTTCAAAATGATCAATATGTAGAATCAGAACAAGTGATTGCGGAAATGCGCGCGGTAACATCCACCTTGAATTTGAAAGAGAAGGTTCGAAAACATATTTATTCTGACTTAGAGGGAGAAATGCACTGGAGTAAGGATGTCTATCATGCACCTGAATCCACATATGGGAATGTTCATCTCTTACCAAAAACAAGTCATTTATGGATATTATCAGGGGGTCTGCGCAGATCCGGTAGAGTCCCTTTGTCACTCCACAAGAATCAAGATCAAATGAATGTCCGTTCTCTTTCTGCTGAACGAAGATATACGTCTAGCTTCTCATTGACTAATGATCAAGTGAGATATAATTTGTTTAGTGCGGGGCCTTCCGGTAAAAGTGTACGAAGGGTTCTTGATTATTCAGGACCTGATCAAACCCTATGCAATGGTCATTCTAATTTCATCTATCCTGCCATTCTCCACGAAAATTCTGATTTATTGGCAAAGAGGCGAAGAAATAGATGCATCATCCCATTCCAATCTAATCAAGAACGAGAGAGAGAACTAATACCTCGTTCAGGTATCTCGATGGAAATACCCATAAATGGCATTTTCCGTAGAAAGAGTATTCTTGCTTATTTTGATGATCCCCAATACAGAAGAAACAGTTTGGGAAGTACTCAAAATGGGACTGGGACTAGAGAGACGCATTCCATCGTCAAAAAAGAGGATTTGATTGAGTCTCCAAGAGCCAAAAAATTTAGGCAAAAATACCAAAAGAAAGAAGTTTTCATTCCCAAGGAAGTACATAGATTACCCGAATCCTCTTCCATAATGGTGCGGAACAATAGTATTGTTGGAGTCGATACCCGAATTACTTTCAATATAAGAAGCCAGGTAGGCGGATTGGTTCGAGTAGAGAAAAAAAAGGGGGAGATTGAACTGAAAATCTTTTCTGGAGAGATCCATTTTCCTGGAGAGACAGATAAGATATCTGGGCATAGTGGCATCTTAATACTACCAGTCACGGGAAAAAAAAAGGCTAAAAAAAAATGGAAAAAAGGGATCTATGTCCAACAGATCACACCTATCAAGAAAAAGTCTTTTGTATTGGTTCGACCCGTAGGCCCAGATGAAAGAGAAGACGAGATTTATTTAGCAACGCTTTTCCCCCACGATCTCTTGCAGGAAAGGGAGAGTTTGCAACTTAGAGTTGTCAAGTATCTCCTTTATGAAAATGACAAAACAATTCGAGGAATTTCTCACACAAGTATTCAATCAGTTCGAACTTGTTTAGTTTTGAATTGGGCCCAAGACAAAAAGGGTTCGTCTAGAGAGGAGGTTCATGCTTCCTTTGTTGAAGTAAGAGTCAATGATCTGATTCGAAATTTCCTACGAATGGACTTAGTGAAGTCTACGTATAACAGAAAAAGGAATGATCCGGCAGGGACGGGATTGATCCTCGATAATGGAGTAGCTTGTATGAATCTCAAACCTTTTTCTTCCAAGGGAAGGATTCAACAATCACTTACCCAACATCAAGGAACTAGTTGTACGTTGTTGAGTCGAAATAAGGAATGCCAGTCTTTGATCATTTTGTCATCATCTAATTGTTTTCGAATGGGGCCATTCAACGATTTGAAATCTAACAACAATGTGAGAAAAGAATCAATGAAAAGTCAAAGGAAAAGGGATCTCCGAATTCCAATTAGGAATTCGTCGGGTCCTTTAGGGATTGTGCCTAAAATTGCGCATTTTTCTCCATCTTACCAATTAATAACTCAGAATCAGATCGTAGTAAATAAATATTTGCTCCTTGAGAATTTGAACCAGACTTCCCAAGTACTTAACTATTATTTAATGGATGAAAGTGGGAAACTTTCGAATCCCAATCCATGCAGTAACATGATTTTGAATCCATTCAATTTGAATTGGGATTCGCTCCAGCCCGACTATTGTGAAGAGACATCCAGAATCATTCGCCTTGGGCAGTTGATTTGTGAAAATGTATGTATATCCAAATATGGACCGCGCCTCAAATCTGGGCAGGTTATAATTGTTCATGTTGACTCTTTAGTAATAAGATCCGCTAAGCCCTATTTGGCTACTCCAGGAGCCACCGTTCATGGCCATTATGGGGCAATCCTTTACGAAGGAGATACCGTAGTTACATTTATCTATGAAAAATCGAGATCGAGTGATATAACGCAAGGTCTTCCAAAAGTAGAACAAGTGTTAGAAGTGCGTTCGATTGATTCAATCTCAATGAACCTAGAAGAGAGGGTGGAAGGTTGGAACAAATGTCTAACAAGAATTCTTGGAATTCCTTGGGGATTCTTGATTGGCGCTGAGTTAACCATAGCACAAAGCCGTATCTCTTTGGTTAATAAGATTCAAAAGGTTTATCGATCCCAGGGGGTGCAAATCCATAATAGGCATATAGAAATTATTGTGCGTCAAATAACATCAAAAGTGTTGGTTTCAGAAGATGGAATGTCTAATGTTTTTTCACCGGGAGAACTCATAGGATTGTTGCGGGCGGAACGAACAGCGCGCGCTTTGGACGAAGCGATCTGTTATCAAGTTGTCCTATTGGGAATAACGAGGGCGTCTCTGAATACTCAAAGTTTCATATCCGAGGCAAGTTTTCAAGAGACTGCTCGGGTTTTAGCAAAAGCCGCTCTACGAGGTCGTATCGATTGGTTGAAAGGCCTGAAAGAGAACGTTGTTCTGGGAGGTATGATACCTGTTGGTACCGGATTCAAAGGATTTGTGTACCGTTCAAGGCAACGCAGCAACATTCCTTTGGAAATGAAAAAGAAAAATCTATTCGGGGGGGAAATAAGAGATATTTTATTCCAACACAGAGAATTATTTGATTCTTGCATCCCAAAGAAAGTCCATGATCCATCCTAATTTGGGGGATTTCATGATTTCTAAGAGCAAATTCATCCTTTTAACTTTACGTTCACTATCTAGTCCGGTTATTCGATTTGGTAAAAAAGATAATAACGAATAGAAAGGAATTAATGGCTTGGCCCGTGTATCAACGGTCAATCTCCGGTAGAAGGTTCCGTCGGAACAATTCTTTATTTAGGGCACCTTGTCTCTAAAAAAAAAAAAAAAGAGGAAATAAATGACAAGAAGATATTGGAACATCAATTTGGAAGAGATGATGGAAGCAGGAGTTCATTTTGGGCATAAGACTAAGAAATGGAATCCTAGCATGGCACCTTACATCTCTGCAGAGCGTAGAGGGATGCATATTACAAATCTTACTCGAACTGCTCGTTTTTTATCAGAAGCTTGTAATTTAGTTTTTGATGCAGCGAGTACGGGAAAACAATTCTTAATAGTTGGTACCAAAAAAAGAGCAGTTAATTCAGTCGCATCGGCTGCAACAAGGGCTCGGTGTCATTATGTTAATAAAAAATGGCTCGGTGGGATGTCAACGAATTGGTCCACTACAGAAAGGAGACTTCACAGATTCCGCAATTTGAGAGCGGCACAAAAGACGGGAAGACTCAACCGTCTTCCGAAAAGAGATGCAGCAATCTTGAAGAGACAATTATATCACTTGCAAACCTATCTGGGTGGGATCAAATATATGACGGAATTGCCTGATATTGTAATCGTCGTTGATCAGCAAGACGGCTATAAGGCTCTTCGCGAATGTGTCATTTTAGGAATTCCAACGATTTGTTTAATCGATACAAATTGTGACCCGGATCTTGCAGATCTTCCGATTCCAAGCAATGATGACTCTATAGGTTCAATTCGATTCATTCTTAACAAATTAGTCTCGGCAATTTGTGAGGGCCGTTCTAGCGCTATAACAAATCCTAGCTCTATAACAAATCGTTGATTAATAATAAGAGAAGTCAATGACTTCGGGAAATGTACGGGTTTATGGAATTGGTTCCTTTTCCTGAATCTAAAAAAAAAAAAAACGAGAGAAAAATCAATGGGGATTTTCGAGGATTCCTTGGTATCTGAAATACACGCTTCAAGTAGGCGAGTCGAGAAAGAGATAATGGAATCAAAATAATTCCTTTTTTAGTTCTACTTCTGTCAGAGGGCAATATGAATGTTCTACCATGTTCCATCAACACCCTAAAAGGGTTATACGATCTATCCGGTGTGGAAGTAGGCCAGCATTTCTATTGGCAAATAGGTGGTTTCCAAGTCCATGCCCAAGTGCTTATTACTTCTTGGGTCGTAATTGCTATCTTAGTAGGTTCAACCACTATAGCTGTTCGAAATCCACAAACCATTCCGACTGACGGTCAAAATTTCTTCGAATATGTCCTTGAATTCATTCGAGACTTGAGCAAAACTCAGATTGGAGAAGAATATGGTCCTTGGGTTCCTTTTATTGGAACTATGTTCCTATTTATTTTTGTTTCTAACTGGTCAGGGGCTCTTTTACCTCGGAAAATAATAGAGCTACCCCAGGGAGAGTTAGCCGCACCCACGAATGATATAAATACTACTGTTGCTTTAGCTTTACCCACATCTGTGGCCTATTTCTATGCGGGTCTTACCAAAAAAGGCTTGGGTTATTTCGGTAAATATATTCAACCAACGCCAATCCTCTTACCAATTAACATCCTAGAAGATTTCACAAAACCCCTATCACTTAGTTTTCGACTTTTCGGGAATATATTGGCTGATGAATTAGTAGTTCTTGTTCTTGTTTCTTTAGTACCTTCAGTGGTTCCTATACCTGTCATGTTCCTTGGATTATTTACAAGTGGTATTCAAGCTCTTATTTTTGCAACTTTAGCTGCGGCTTATATAGGCGAGTCCATGGAGGGTCATCATTGACTCGCTTTGAAAAGAGCTTTAGCCTTTGTTTCGCTTATCCCTATGTAATATGTATGGGCGGCTCGAGATAAGCTATTGCGAGATAAGCTAGTGGGGGATAGAAATACGTTATATATGATCTAGAGTAGTAGCAAAAAAGATTCCGATATGCTTTGGAAAAAACAAAAAGGAAAAGAAAAGATCTTTTTCCCCCAGGTTCTGGCCCATTTATGCCATACTCCCAATGAATCTTCTATTTCTATTTGTTCAGTGAATTACAACATTATGATTTCTAAAAAAAGGGGGTTTAGGGTAGTTATATAGATAATATTTTGAATGGCTAGAAGACAGCTCTTGTGGAGGTTCAAAGAAGGATTCTAGAATCCGGATGAATCTAAGGTGTGAATAGTTGGTTTACACTATGAAACAAATGTATATGGTAGATATTGACTGATTTTCTATGAACCACCCATCCATTTGATTTCCTATCCCACTGGGAATTTCAATGAGGATTCCAATAGAAGTCCTTCCGTTTCGTCTGTGACGAATAAATACACAGATGAAATCAAGCATATAGAAGAAAACGAAAGGGTGGAGAATTGAATGAAAGCATGGTTCGAAACAAAGAAATGCAAGAACGAGAGTCAGATGCATTGAGAGTGAGAAAAGCTCCACGGATGGGAACTAAAAACGAGATCTCGAAGTCGTTCTGCTGGTTCAATCCTAGTATTCCTTCAATACGAAGTTTTGAGTGACTTCAATCATATAGATCTTAGCAATCGATCCTAAGCATAAGTCAGAATTCATTGGTGGGTTGTATCATTAACCATTCTTGAGTTTGGTGCGAGGCACTTATCATGAATCCATTGATTTCTGCTGCTTCTGTTATTGCTGCTGGATTGGCTGTAGGGCTTGCTTCTATTGGACCCGGAGTTGGTCAAGGTACTGCTGCGGGTCAAGCCGTCGAAGGGATCGCGAGACAACCAGAGGCAGAGGGTAAAATACGAGGTACTTTATTGCTTAGTCTGGCTTTTATGGAAGCTTTAACAATTTATGGATTGGTCGTGGCATTAGCACTTTTATTTGCGAATCCCTTTGTTTAATCCTATCAATTAAAAAAAAGTTTTTTTCTGATTTTCTTGCTGTGAACTTGCCGCTTTCTTCTTTCCTGCTCTTAGTCTAATTGAACCCTTTTTGCTTGGTTTTTAGAAAGCGTTGCAGCAACAAAGGAGGGATTGCACAATTGACACGAAAGCTGGGCCAAATTCTAAGAATCCTAAGTCATTTTCTTTTTTCTTATTTGGAATGCCCA